AAAACCTCTGGTGACCCGTCTTTTCGACTATAAACGATGGACTCGTCCATTGCGGTATATAAAAAATGATCGATTTGAAAATGCTGTAAGAAATGAAATGTCACAATATTTTTTTTACACATGTCGAAGTGATGGAAAACAAAGAATATCTTTTACGTCTCCACCTAGTTTGTCAACTTTTTTAGAAATGATACAAAGAAAGATGTCTTTGTACACAACGGAAAACCCTTCCTCTTATGAACTGTATAATCAGTGGGTTTATACCAATGAACAAAACGAAAACAACCTAAGCAACGAGTTTATAAGTAGAATAGAGGCTCTAGACAAGGGATCTCTTCCTCTGGATGTACTCGAAAAAAAGACTAGATTATGTAATGATGAAACTAAAAAAGAATACTTACCTAAAAAATATGATCCTTTCTTGAACGGGCCTTATCGTGGAACAATCAAATTTATTTTTCCACCTTCAATCATAAATGAAACTTCCATTGGAAATTCCATCGGAACTCTTTGGCTAAATAAGATCCACGGTATCCTTCTTGCTACTGATTATGGAGATCGAGAATTTCAACAAAAAAGAAATGCATTTGATAGAAAATCATTACCAATTTCCGTTGATAATTTCTTGAGCTTAATTAGTGAATTTGCTGGAGAATCGCCATTGGATTTCAATTTGAAAGGACTTTCTTTATTTCCAGACCAAGAACAAAAACGAATTTATTCAAAAGATCAAACAAAATTTTTATTCAATGCAGTTATAACTGATACTAACGATCAAAAAATTAGAAAAAAGGATCTTGGAATAGGAATAAACGAAATCAGTAAAAAAATCCCTCGATGGTCATACAAATTAATCGACGATTTAGAACAACAAGAGAGAGAAAATGAAGAAGACGAGGCGCAAGATCACCAGATTCGTTCAAGAAAAGCTAAACGTGTAGTCATTTTTACTGATAATCAGCAGAATCCCGATACTTATACTACTACCACGGATACTAAGAATTCTGATCAAGCGGACGAAGTGGCTTTAATACGTTATTCTCAACAATCGGATTTTCGTCGAGACATAATAAAAGGCTCCATGCGCGCTCAAAGACGTAAACTAGCTATTTGGGAACTGTTTCAAGCAAATGTACATTCCCCACTTTTTTTGGACAGAATAGACAACCCCCCCCTTTTTTCATTTGATATCTCCGAACTTATGAAACTAATTTTCATAAATACAATGGGTAAAAACACAGAATTCAAAATTTCGGATTATGCGGAGGAAGATACAAAAGAAAAAGAGAAAAAAGAGGCGAACAAAAGAGAAAAGGACAAAATAGAAGAGAAAGTGCGAATAGAAATAGCCGAAGCCTGGGATACCATTATATTTGCTCAAGTAATAAGAGGTTCAGTCTTAGTAACACAATCAATTCTTAGAAAATCTATTATATTACCGTCATTAATAATAGCTAAAAATATTGGTCGTATGCTATTATTTCAATTTCCCGAGTGGTCCGAGGATTTAAAGGATTGGAAGAGGGAAATGCATGTTAAATGCACCTATAATGGTGTTCAATTATCAGAAACAGAATTTCCGAAAAACTGGTTAACAGATGGTATTCAAATAAAGATACTATTTCCTTTTTGTCTGAAACCTTGGCACAGATCTAAGCTAGCCTCTTCTTATAGAGATCTAATGAAAAAGAAAGGGAAAAAAGATGATTTTTGTTTTTTAACAGTTTGGGGAATGGAAGCTGAACTGCCTTTTGGTTCTCCCCGAAAAAGACCCTCCTTTTTTGAACCCATTTTTCAAGAGCTCGGAAAATCAATTCTAAAATGGAAAAGGAATTGTTTTCTAGCTCTAAGAGTTTTTAAAGAAAGAACAAATTTCTTTCTAATAGTCCCAAAAGAAATCAAAAAATGGATTATCAAAAAAATTCTCCTTATACAAAGAATAATAAAAGAACTATCAAAACTAAATCCAATTATATTATTTGGATTGAGAGAAATATATGAATCGAGTGAAACTAAAAAAGAAAAAGATTCAATAATCAGCAATAGTATGATTTATGAATCGTCCAGTCAAATTCAATCTATCGATTGGACAAATTATTCACTGACAGAAAAAAAAATCAAAGATCTAACTGATAGAACAAGCCTAATCAGAACTCAAATAGGAAAAATTACAAAAGAAAAGAAAAGAAAATTTCTAACTCCAGAAATCCATATTAGTGCTAACAAGAAAAGTCATGATGCTAAAAGATTAGAATCTGCCCCAATTTTTTGGCAGATGTTAAAAAGAAGAAATATTCGATTAATCCGTAAATCATATTTTTTTATAAAATTTTTCGTTGAAAGGATATATATAGATATCTTCTTATGTATAATTAATATTCCTCGGATCAATACACAACTTTTTCTTGAATCAACAAAAAAAAATTTTGATAAATACATTTACAATATTGAAGCCAATGAAGAAAGGATTGATAAAACAAATCAAAATACAATTCACTTTATAAAGTCCCTTTATAATATTAGAAATATTAATAAGAATTCACAGAACTTATCCTCTTTGTCACAAGCATATGTATTTTACAAATTATCACAAACCCAAGTTATTAGCTTGGATAAGTTAAGATCTATCCTTCAATATCACGGAACATCTCTTTTTCTTAAAAATGAAATAAAGGATTATTTTGGAGCACAAGGAATATTGCATTCCGAATTAAAACATAAGAAACTTCGGAATTCTGGAATGAATCAATGGAAAAGTTGGTTAAGGGGTCATTATCAATACAATTTCTCAAAGATTAGATGGTCTAGATTAGTACCACAAAAATGGCGAAATAGAGTTAATCAAGGTTGGAGGGCCCAAAATAAAGATTTAAACAAATGGGATTCTTATGAAAAAGACCAAGTAATTCTAATTCATTATGAAAAAGAAAATTTTAAAAAACACTATAGGTATGATCTCTTATCATCTAAATCTATTAATTATGAAGATAAGAAGAACTCATATATTTATGTATCACCATTACAAGTAAACAATAACCAAGAGATTTCTTATAATTACAACACACATAAACAAAAATTTTTTGATGGGATGGGAGGTATCCTTATCAATAATTATCTAGGAAAAGATGGTATTATGGATATGGAGAAAAATCCGGATAGAAAATATTTTGATTGGAAAATTCTCCATTTTTGTCTTAAAAAGAAGGTCGATATTGAGGCCTGGATCGATACCAACAGTAATAAAAAGACTAAAACTAGTAATAATAATAATAAGAAAAGTCTTTTTTATCTCACGATTCATCAAGAAATCAACCCCTCAAAAAAAAAAAGTTTTGATTGGATGGGAATGAATGAAGAAATACTAAATCGTCCCATATCGAATCTTCAACTTTGGTTCTTCCCGGAATTTGCGCTACTTTATAATTCATATAAAATTCAACCCTGGGCCATACCCATCAAATTACTTCTTTTTAATTTTAATGGAAATGCAAATATTAGTGCAAATAAAAACATCAATGAAAATCAAAAAAAGGATCTTTTTGTATCATCGAATAAAAAAAAATATCTTGAATTAGAAAATGGAAAGAAAAAAAAAAAAGAATCTCCAGCCCAAGGGAATCTTGGATCAGATCCAGAAAACCGAAGGAATAGCGGATCAGTTCTTTCAAACAAAAAAAAAGATGTTGAAGAAGATTATGCGGTAAGATCCGGCATAAAAAAACGTAGAAAGAAAAAGCAATATAAAAGCAATACAGAAGCAGAACTCGATTTATTTCTAAAAAAGTATTTGCTTTTTCAATTGAGATGGGATGATTCTTTAAATCAAAGAATGATCAATAATATCAAGGTATATTGTCTGCTGCTTAGACTGATAAACCCAAGAGAAATTGCTATATCCTCTATTGAACGGGGAGAAATGAGTCTGGATATAATGCTGATTCAGAAAGATTTAACTCTCACAGAATTGATGAAAAAGGGGATATTTATTATCGAACCGGTTCGTCTGTCTGTCAAAAATGATGGACAATTTATTATGTATCAAACCATAAGTATTTCATTGGTTCATAAGAGTAAAGACCAAACTAATCAAAGATACCAAGAAAAAGAATATGTTGATCAAAATAATTTTGATAAATCCATTGCAAGACATCAAAAAAGAACTGAAAATAGAGACAAAAATCATTATGCTTTGCTCGTTCCTGAAAATATTTTATCACCTAGACGTCGTAGAGAATTTAGAATTCTAATTTGTTTCAATTCAAGAAATGGAAACGGTCAGGATAGAAATCCGGTATTTTGCGATGGTAAGAACGTAAAAAACTGTGGTCAATTTTTGGATAAAAGCACAAATCTTGATATAGATAAAAATAAATTAATAAAATTAAAGTTCTTTCTTTGGCCCACTTATCGATTAGAAGATTTAGCTTGTATGAATCGCTATTGGTTTGATACCACTAACGGCAGTCGTTTCGGTATGGTAAGGATACATATGTATCCGCAATTTAATTAAAATGTATCCACACCACAATTAAATTCAAAATTCGATGATGGTACATTTTTGCTATATATCCTGTAGCATATCTGATATATCAAAGCAAACAGATACACACATGTGTTGTCTTACATTCCATTCTGATACATGATACTAATTCAATGACGTATCAAGTAGATCTATAAATAACTCAACAGAATCTTCTTATTTTCATTTTCAATTTGAGTTCTAACTTATTATCTTTCATGAGTGCCGTCCCTTTGTATTTTTATACAAATCAAATTGAAAATTGGATGGATCATTTTATTTGAAAAAAAAAAGATTGAATTTGATAAAATTAGGAGTCCATAATTAAATTAAGTATACCCGATTAAAATGGTTGGCATTATTATTTATTATTTCTGATAGGTAAAATTAATATCTTTAAACAAGAAAATTAAACGGGGGAGAAATTTTCGTTTTATGGTAAAAAATTCATTCATTTCAGTTTTTTTGCAAGAAGAAAAAGAGGAAAACCGGGGGTCTGTTGAATTTCAAGTATTCAGTTTCACCAACAAGATACGAAGGCTCACTTCGCATTTGGAATTGCACAGAAAAGACTATTTATCTCAGAGAGGTCTACGTAAAATTCTGGGAAAACGTCAACGACTACTGGCCTATTTGTCAAAAAAAAATAGAGTACGTTATAAAGAATTAATCGGTCGGTTAGATATTCGGGAACTAAAAACTCACTAATTTGAAGAACTTTAATTATAATTATTTGATTTATTAGATCTTGAATTTTGATGAATTTATTTTTGTTTTCAGCAATTCATGGAAGAATGAATCGGGGAAAAACCTATGAATGTACCAGCGACAAGAAAAGACCTCATGATAGTAAATATGGGTCCTCACCACCCATCAATGCATGGTGTTCTTCGACTCATTATTACTCTAGATGGTGAAGATGTTATTGACTGTGAACCAATATTGGGTTATTTACACAGAGGAATGGAAAAAATTGCGGAAAACCGAACAATTATACAATATCTGCCTTATGTAACACGTTGGGATTATTTAGCTACTATGTTCACAGAAGCAATAACCGTAAATGCACCAGAGCAATTAGGAAATATTCAAGTACCGAAAAGAGCCAGCTATATCAGAGTAATTATGTTGGAGCTGAGTCGTATAGCTTCTCATTTGTTATGGCTTGGTCCTTTTATGGCAGATATTGGTGCACAGACTCCTTTCTTCTATATTTTCAAAGAAAGAGAATTAGTATATGATTTATTCGAAGCTGCCACTGGTATGAGAATGATGCATAATTATTTTCGTATCGGAGGAGTGGCTGTTGATCTACCTCATGGCTGGATAGATAAATGTTTGGATTTCTGTGATTATTTTTTAACAGGGATTGCTGAATATCAAAAACTTATTACACGAAATCCTATTTTTTTAGAACGAGTTGAGGGAGTAGGCATTATTAGCGGAGAAGAAGCAATAAATTGGGGTTTATCAGGACCAATGCTACGAGCTTCCGGAATACAATGGGATCTTCGTAAAGTTGATCATTATGAGTGTTACGACGAATTTGATTGGGAGGTCCAATGGCAAAAAGAAGGAGATTCACTAGCTCGTTATTTAGTACGAATCAGTGAAATGACGGAATCTATAAAAATTATTCAACAGGCTCTGGAAGGAATTCCAGGGGGTCCCTATGAGAATTTAGAAATCCGATCCTTTGATAGAGTAAGGGATCCCGAATGGAATGATTTTGAATATCGATTCATTAGTAAAAAGCCTTCGCCCACTTTTGAATTATCGAAACAAGAACTTTATGTGAGAGTCGAAGCACCAAAGGGAGAGTTGGGAATTTTTTTGATAGGAGATCAAAGTGTTTTTCCTTGGCGATGGAAAATCCGACCGCCGGGTTTTATCAATTTGCAAATTCTTCCTCAGTTAGTTAAAAGAATGAAATTGGCTGATATTATGACGATACTAGGTAGTATAGATATCATTATGGGAGAAGTTGATCGTTGAAATGATAATTGATACAACAGAAGTACAAAATATCAATTCTTTTTCCCGATTGGAATCCTTAAAAGAGGTCTATGGGATCATATGGATGCTTATCCCTATTTTGACTCTTGTATTAGGAATCACAATAGGTGTACTAGTAATTGTGTGGTTAGAAAGAGAAATATCAGCAGGGATACAACAACGTATTGGACCTGAATATGCCGGCCCGTTGGGAATTCTCCAAGCTCTAGCAGATGGGACAAAACTACTTTTCAAAGAAAATATTCTTCCATCTAGAGGAGATACTGGTTTATTCAGTATCGGACCATCCATAGCGGTCATATCAATTCTACTAAGTTATTCAGTAATTCCTTTTGGTTATCACCTTGTTCTAGCCGATCTCAATATCGGTGTTTTTTTATGGATCGCCATTTCAAGTATTGCTCCCATTGGACTTCTTATGTCAGGATATGGATCAAATAATAAATATTCCTTTTTAGGTGGTTTACGAGCTGCTGCTCAATCGATTAGTTATGAAATACCATTAACTCTATGTGTGTTATCAATATCTCTACGTGCGATTCGTTGAGCCATAAACTTTTTCCTATTTCCTTTCTTTTGCCTTTTTTTTTCTAGGAAAGAGTTGAATAGATATCTTCATTTTTTGGTTCATCGTTCGGGTTGATGAACTAAATCAGATAGTTATATGAGTGAAAAAAAACAGCTTATAAGTTCGCAGTAAAAAGATCGAGTCTCATTTCCTATGTACCAGGATTAAGCAAAAGTAAATATAAGCAGTAGAGACTTTTTACCCCAAGATTGATTGATTGGACATCATGGCTTGAAGCGGGTTCACAAGATCGACTGTATGGAGTTTTCACTCTCGTTTGTATGTATTAACATACATGTATTACCATAACAGGCGATTGGGCAAAAATGAGTGGATGGTTAGAAACACCAAATTACACAAAGGATTAGTAATAGAGATTATGTAAATTATCCAAAGG